CATTCGATACTCATCTGCTTCTATTTCCACTTTACGTAAGCGAGTCCGGGCTCTTTCGAGCTGCTCGACGGCCCCTTTACGTAATTCTTCCGAATTTCGAATAGTACTTAAAATCCTCTGTTTTCGATTATCTAATAAATCATTTAATGAAAGTAGATTATCTTACCATTAATTTCACAACTTCCATGATCTCTTCCCGAACCAAACATGAATCTTTCGATTCATTTGGCTCTCACGCTCAAATATTTATTTATGGTATGAGTATTCCCATAGCTTTTTTAATGTAATGAGCCTACCTTCTCTTTTCTGTTTGTAGTTAAACATATCAAAACTTATAAAATAAAAAACCAGAATATTAGGAAGACTCTTCCGACTAGACCAGATCAAAATCTAAAATTGTCAGCAAAGTTGTTTTTTTATTTGTACTTTTTTTTTCATTTTTTTGAATGAAAAAAGAAAATATGATTATAAAAATTAAAATAATAATAATTATATTATATTTTTGTTTCTTCAAGTCCAAAAATTCCTCTTTTTTATACATAGGTCGTCGATTCGGCATTAGATAAAAAAAGGAACTTTGTTTGCTTTTTTTATCTCATAAATAGTTTAAATTTATTTATTGATATGAGTGTTATATATCAAAATCAAATAAATTACCAATTTTTTTTTGAACTATTTGGTTACTAACGTAGTGGTAGAAAGAATACCATGTTTTGTCCGGACTTTAAACAATTTAGCTTTAACCATGTTAAAGGTCTCGCATTATTGGTTGATAGAGAATCAAAGTGGATTTACCAATAAATCACGAAATGCTATGGTTCTTGCATATAATTTCTTAATTTATTCAGAAGAAATTCGTCGAGATCGTGCACTTTTTTACTATTTCCCCTATCCCTTATAAATACCATAAGTGCAGATGGATGGATCCATCCTATTCTTGAAATAAACAACTCGCACACACTCCCTTTCCAAAATAAATCAATACACCAAGCACTACACTTAGATTTATTGGATTTGTTGCTAAAATATCGGTATTAAACCCGAAACTTCCGGCGTATGGCCAGTGGCCCAAGTAAACGAAAGAATCAATTACATTTTTCATATATTCTCCTCTCTTTTCTTTTGGATAGGACTAACAAAGAACAGAGTTATTTTTGTATCACTCCGATCGCCCTTTTTTTTTGATCGATTTCTTTTTTTTTTTTATTTCCACTTTATTTATTTAATGAGAATAAAAGAAATCTAGTAATTTCATTTGTTTTGTTTAAATTTTTTTACATTTTCAAAAATTTTCTAATACATTTTCAAAAATTTTCTAATAAGATACTTTACTTAGACTTTAGACTTAGGTTTTAGATCTGATATCAATTGAAAAATATTTCATTTGTTGAAACACTTCCAAACAATGAAAATAAAAAAGTTTTCTATTGTACTAAGCTAAAGACAGAAAGGAAGAAAGCAAGTGAATGCGGTAATTCCTCATCTTCAAATCAACCCTTCCTAGGTATTGTCTCAATAAATAAGTAATTTTATAGTAACGTGTTAATATAATTCTAAGAAGCAAAGGAAAATTCCAAGTTAAGAGTTAATAAGAAAAAAGTCTCTAAGGTACTTTTTTTATATTTTGAGGATTAAACAAAAGGATTCGCAAATAAAAGTGCTAATGCCACAACCAGTCCGTAAATTGTTAAAGCTTCCATAAAAGCTAGACTAAGCAATAAAGTACCTCGTATTTTACCCTCTGCTTCCGGTTGTCTCGCAATACCTTCTACAGCTTGGCCTGCAGCAGTACCTTGACCAACTCCAGGTCCTATAGAAGCAAGCCCCACGGCCAATCCAGCAGCAATAACGGAAGCGGCAGAAATCAGTGGATTCATGGTAAGTTCCTCACACAAAACAAAAAAGAAGAAATGGTTAATGATACAATCAACCAATCAATTATGACTTTTTTAATTAAGATTCACGAGTTGAAATAATAATATTAATTACTAAATTAAAAAACGGAATCGTCAGAACTATCTCGTTTTTAGTTTTTAACTATCATAGAGTTTTTGTAAATCCATATGCATACAGTTGTAACTATTGTATTTCTTTGTTTCAAACCACTCTTTCATTTAATTCTTCGTTCTTTACTACACTACACTATTGTTAAGTTTATTTATTTTTTCATTCAAAAAAAAATTGCTAGAAGAGAAGGACTGATATTGAAATCTATCTAAATGCAGTGTGAGCTGCAATCAATATCAATCAAATTATCAAATTAATTTAATACCAAATTAATCCATTTAATACCAAATTAATCCAATATAAATATAAATTAATATAAATAATTAATATAAATAAAAATTAATATAATAAAATATATATATATATATTAATATGTAATAGTAATAAAAAAGTTAATATGTAATACATATTATGTAATAAAAAAGTACCAATAGATATTAATTATTAATATCTTAACTTAAATTAAAAATTTATTTATTAATTATTTATTTATAATTTATAATTATTTATTTCATTTTATTAACTAATAATTATTAATTATTAAATACTTAATTTTAATTAGTTATATTAATAAAATAATTAACTACCAATTAGTTACTAACTATTAAAATAAAATAATAATTATATTATAATTATAATAAATTATATTATTTGTAATTTGTATTGTATATTATACATATTATCAAATAATAATAAATAAAAAATAAAATAATAACAAAAATTTTTAATATAAAAATATAAGAATTAAGGAATTAAGAATAATAAATAATATATATATATATATATAAATAAATATATAAATAAGAAATATATAATGAATTGAATCTAATTTAAATTTGAATTAAACCGGATAATAAATATATATATTTATTTTATGTTGTATATTGTTCATATATAACATAACAAATATGAATAATGAGGATCCAGATTATGATTATAGGATTGGTTGTAATTAGGAAAAATAGAAATTCTAGCCTTACAATACTATAATAAATAAATAATAAATAAATAAATAAAATAAACAATACTATAAAAAAAATAAATATTATATAAATATTATATAGTTATGTAATATAGCGATATTATGGATAGACTTATCTCATATAACTAAAGAATATTTAATGTGATTCTAATATCACATATCCATTCTTTTCTTCCATAATGTAAACCATCCTAATTTTTTTTAATTGATTCTGGAATAGAATAATTCCTAGAAAAATAGACGGGGGTTTAGAGCCTATAGACATTATTACATATATTATACTCTAACTATAACCTCCCCAGCCCTTCTTTTTTTTAGAATTCTGTTGGAATATTGTCTATCTTTTCTCCTACAATTCTAGATGATGGAATCATACACTATTATCTTACCCATCCAATTGGATTATCATGAATCATGTGGGATAAGCTTGCTTAATAATAGAATTAAAAAAAAAAAAAAGACTATTTGAAAAGCTAGTTAATGATGACCTTCCATGGATTCACCTATATAAGCCGCGGCTAAGGTTGCAAAAATAAGAGCTTGAATACCACTTGTAAATAATCCAAGAAACATGACAGGTATAGGAACTACTGAAGGGACTAAAGAAACAAGAACAACAACTACTAATTCATCAGCTAATATATTTCCGAAAAGTCGAAAACTAAGAGATAAAGGTTTTGTGAAATCTTCTAGGATGTTAATTGGTAAAAGGATGGGGGTTGGTTGAATGTATTTCCCAAAATAACCCAATCCTTTTTTGCTAAGACCCGCATAAAAATATGCGACGGACGTGAGTAAAGCTAAAGCAACAGTAGTATTTATATCATTCGTGGGTGCAGCTAATTCTCCATGAGGTAACTGTATAATTTTCCAAGGTAAAAGAGCACCTGACCAGTTAGAAACAAAAATAAAGAGGAACATAGTTCCGATAAAGGGAACCCAAGGGCCATATTCTTCTCCAATCTGGGTTTTGCTTAAGTCTCGAATAAATTCAAGGATATATTCAAAGAAATTCTGACCGTTGGTCGGAATGGTTTGTGGATTCCGAACAGCTATAATGACTGAACCTAATAAGATAGCAATTACTACCCAAGAAGTGATAAGTACTTGGGCATGGATTTGTAAACCTCCTATTTGCCAATATAAATGTTGGCCTACCTCTACACCCGATATATCGTATAACCCTTTGAGTGTTTTAATGGAACATGGTATAACATTCATATTGTACTCTAGCAGAAATTGAACTTCAAAAAAGAAATTATTTTGATTCAACCATCTCTATCTCTTTTTCAACTCACCAATATGAATCAAAAATCGTATTCATTAATTGTATATTTAAGATATCAAGAATTTACATAGGATACCAAGAAATCACGTAATATAATAACATATTATCAATATGCCCGCACTTACCTTTTTGCTTTTTTTTTTATTTAATTCAAGAATAGTAACCGAATCCAAAAAATCCCCCCTTAATCATAATCAAGGATTTCTTATATAGCTAGAGCGGCCCTCACAAATTGCGGATACTAATTTGTTAAGAACCAATCGGATTGAAGCTATAGCATCATCGTTGGATGGAATCGAAATATCTGCGAGATCCGGGTCACAATTTGTATCGATTAAACAAATCGTCGGAATACCCAAAATTACACACTCTCGAAGAGCCGTATATTCTTCTTGCTGATCAACGATGATCACAATATCAGGCAACCTCGTCATATATTTGATACCGCCGAGATATGTTTGCAAGGTAAATAATTTTCTCTTCAATATTGCCGCATCTCTTTTGGGAAGACGGTTGAGTTTACCCATCTTTTGTTCTGCTCTTAAATCCCTGATCTTTTGAAGTCTCGTTTCCGTAGTAGACCAATTCGTTAACATACCACCAAGCCATTTTTTATTAACATAATGACACCGGGCTCTTATTGCAGCCGATGCTACTAAATCTGCTGCTTTATTTTTGGTACCAACAATTAAGAAGGTTCTTCCCCTACTTGCCGCATCAAAAACTAAATCAGAGGCTTCTGATAAAAAACGAGCAGTTCCAGTGAGATTTGTAATATGAATACCTTTACGCTTTGCAGAGATGTAAGGGGCCATTCTAGGATTCCATTTCTTAGTACCATGACCAAAATGAACTCCGGCCTCCATCATCTCTTCTAAATTAATGTTCCAATATCTTCTTGTCATTTTTCCCACACTTCCTTTTTTTTTTTAACTTTAACAAAGAGACGAGGTACTTTGAAATAAGTAATTGTTCCGATGGAACCTTCTGCCGGGAATTGACCTTTAATACACAGTACAAACCATTAATGTCTTTTAATTACTTATTTTTTTATCAATATTCGAACAAGAACAAGATAGTTAAGTTAAAAGAAAAGCCAGACCAGATAATTAAAAACAGATAATTAAAAGATAGTTAAAGATAGTTAAAGTAAAAGAATCCGCTCTTAGGAATCATGAAATCGCGTAAATGATTGTTCTAATGTCTCATGGAAATTGTTTGGTACATTTGGTACATAAGAACAAAATAATTCTCTATGGTGTAACAAAAGATCTTTTATTTCCAAGTCAAATAGATTCTTTCTTTTGATTTCCAAATAAAAGTTTTTGTCCTTACTTGAATGGTGCACTAATTTTTTGAATCCTGTACCAACAGGTATAATTCCACCTAGAACAACATTCTCTTTCAGGCCTTTCAACCAATCAATACGACCTCGTAGAGCAGCTTTTGCTAAAACTCGAGCGGTTTCTTGAAAACTTGCTTCGGATATGAAACTTTGAGTATTCAAAGATGTCCTTGTTATTCCCAATAGGATTGCGCGATAAGAAATCGCTTCGTCCAAAGCGCGCCCCACTCGTTCCGCTCGCAATAATCCAATTAATTCCCCAGGTGAAAAAACATTAGACATTCCATCTTCTGAAACCAACACTTTTGATGTTACTTGACGTACAATAATCTCTATATGTCTATTATGGATCTGTACCCCCTGAGATCGATAAACCCTTTGGATTTTATTAACCAAAGAGATACGACTTTGAGCTATGGTTAGCTCAGCTTGAATCAAGAATCCCCAGGGGATTCCAAAAATTTTTGGTATACCTTTGTTCCAACCTTCAACTCTCCTTTCAAGGTTCATTGATATTGAATCAATCGAACGTACTTCTAAGATTTGTTCCACTTTTGGAAGACCTTGTGTTATGTCACCAGATCTTGATTTTTCATATATAAATGTAACTAATGTATCTCCTTCGTAAAATATTTTACCATAATGGCCATGAATAGTTGCTCCTGGAGTGGCTAAATAGGGCTTAGCGGATCTTATAATCAAAGCGTCAACATCAACAATTATAATTTGACCGGATTTTTTTATGTGCGGTTTGTATTTGAATAGACATATATTTTCACAAAAAAATTGTCCAAGGCTAATTATTGTAGATGTCTCTTCCCAATAATCGTGATGGAGAAAATGCCAATTCAAATGGAATGGATTCAAAATGATGTTACTGCATGGATCGGGATTATAAATCCTCCTATTTTCATCTATTAAACAGTATTTAAGTACTTGAAGTACTTGGAAAGTCTGTTGAAAATTACCAAGTAGCAAATATTTCTTTAACAAAATCTGATTATAAGTTATTAAATGGTAAAATGAATATAAATTTACCATTTTAGGGACAATAGTCCCCAAAGGACACAACAAATCCTTAATTGGGATTATGGGATCCGATTCTTTTATCATGTTATATTTCGAACCATTGAATGGACCAATTCGAGAACAATTGGATGATGACAAAATTATCAAAGATTGGCATTCCTTATTTCGATTCAACAATGTACCAATAGTACCTTGATGTTGTGTAAGTAATTGAATACTAACCTTGCAGTAAAAAGGATTTATATTTGTACGATCTAATCCATTATCGGAAATCAATCCTGAACTTGCCCTATCATATCTTTTTCCGATATACGAAATGCTGGACTTTACTAACTCAATTCTCATAAAATTTCGAATCAGATCATTTCCCTTTACCTCAATAAAGGAAGCACGAATCTCTTTCGGAGAACCATTTTGTTCTGGATCCCAATTCAATATTAAACAAGTGCGAACTAATTGAATACTTGTGTGAAAAATTCCTCGAATTGACTTGCCGTTTCCATAAAGGATATAATTGACAACTCTAAGTTGGACATTATCCTTTTCCCGCAAGAGATCCTGAGGAAAAAGTGTTGCTAAATTTATGCCATCAGTTATTTCATATGTGACTACGGGTCGAACCGAAACAAAATACTTTTTCTTCGTGGGTGTGATCCGTTGGACATAGATCCAATTTTTCAATTTTTTTGATTCCTTAGAATTTTTTTTTTTTGTTTTCGGTGGTATAAAAATGCCGCTGTGCCTAGATATCTTATCTGCCTCTCCAGGAAAATAAATATCTCCGGAAAATATTTTTAGTTCAATATATTTTTTTTTTCTCTCCAGGCGGACTAATCCGCCTACTCGACTTCTTGTATTTAAAGCGAGTTGTGTATCTACTCCAATGATACTATTGTTCTGGACCATTATCAATGAAGATCCAGGTAAAATATGCACTTCCTCGAGAATAAAAAAAAAATGATCTACTTTCATTTGGTATTTCGGAATAAATTCTTTTGATCCTCTATACTCAATCAAATCCTCTTTTTTGATAATTGAATTGACCTCTACGGTCCCATATTTAGTAATTCCCGAATTATTTCTTCTGTATCGTGGATCATCAAAAAAAGCAAGAATACTATTTCTACGTAAAATACCCTGTTTTGGTATTTCAATCGAAATACCAAAACAGGGTATTAGTTCATTCTCTCGTTTTTGATCATATTGTAATGGGATGATGAATCTATTTCTTCGCTTTTTCGCCAAGAAATAAGAATTCCCTTGGATAATAGAAGGATATATAATATTCCAACGACCATTATATATGGTTTGATCAGGTCTTGTTGAATAGTCAAGAATTTTCTTATCTTTTTTATCAGAAGTATCTAACAATTTATATCTTACTCGACCGTTAGTCATTGATAGATCAGAGATATATCTTTCTTCGACAGAAAAAGCATGAGGATTCATTTGATCTTGATCCTTATGGAGCGAAAAAGACACTATACTAGATCTGCACGAACCTCCTGCTAATATCCATAAATGACTTGTTTTTAATAATAGATGAACATTACCATATGTATATTCAGGTGCATGGTGTACATCAGTACTCCAGTGCATTTCTCCCTCTGATTCAGAATAAATATGTTTTCGTACCTTCTCTTTAAAATAAAAAGTGGACGTTCCAGCACGAATTTCAGCAATTACTTGTTCTGATTCTACATATTGATTATTTTGAACTAAAATCAAACTCTTTAGTGGAATATTTACATTATGTAGAATATCCCGACTCTCAATAGTTACATACAAGTCCATAGAACATAGAAAAGCGGGATGCCCATGATGGGTACGTGTGGGATGAACCAAATTCTCATTCAATTTTATTTTTCCATTAGAAGGAGCTCGTACATACTCGGCAGTACCACCTGTGAATACTCCACCGGTATGAAAAGTTCTTAATGTTAGTTGAGTCCCTGGTTCCCCAATTGATTGACCTGCAATAATACCTACAGCTTCTCCCAATTCGACCAGGTCACCATGAGTAGGACTCCGACCATAACATAATTGGCAGATCCAAGATGTACTCCTGCAAGTAAAGGGGGTTCTAATATATATTGGTTGTGCTCGAAAGGTTATGAATCGATTTATAAGTCCAATCCCAATATCTTGATTTCGAGTGGCAAGACATCGCAAACCAATATATATATCGTCTGCTAATACACGACCAATTAGTGTTTGGACAAAAATTTTTTCTGTCATACCATTTTGAGGGCTCACGGAAATACCTCGGATAGTACCACAATCTGTTCTACGTATAATAATGTGTTGAACTACTTCAACAAGTCTACGTGTGAGGTATCCAGCATCTGATGTTCGTACAGCAGTATCTACAACTCCTTTGCGAGCTCCATAGCAGGAAATTATATATTCTGTCAAAGAAAGTCCTTCACGTAAATTGCTTTGAATGGGTAAATCAATCATTTGTCCTTGGGGATCCGACATTAATCCTCTCATACCCACTAATTGATGTATCTGAGATGCATTTCCTCTAGCTCCCGAAAAGGACATTAGATATACTGGATTAGAAGGATCAGTCATACGAAAATTAGGATTCATTTCTTGTCTCAAATATTCACTTGTAGCATACCATATCTCAATGGATTGACGTAATTTTTCTACCACGTGTACATTCCCATAATGATGGTGTTTCTCTAAAATAAAACTTTGTTGTTCGGCGTCTTGGACTAACCATCCCTTCGAAGGGATTGTTAAAAGATCATCAATTCCTAATGAAATAGATGTAGCAGTGGCTTGCTGGAAACCCAAAGTTTTTACTTGATCCAGGATATGTGATGTATATGCCATTCCGAAATGATCGATTAACCTGCTAATAAGTCGTTTCATAGCAGTTCCATTTATCACTTTATTGTGAAAGACCAGATCAGCCCGTTCTGCCATAAGTACCTCTTCTCTTATATTTCTTCTGCTAAGTAGGATTCGACAATGGACCCAAGTCAATGATTCGAAAACTTCCTTTCCTCAATCTTGATTCACACAGAAATTCAGAAATTAGAATACCAGTGAAATTTGGGAGACCTGAATTACCCTAGGCACTAGGCACAAACATCGCCTAATCTAAGAAATTAGATTAGATAGCGTATGAGTAGGCTCGACAAAAACCCTGTATGGCTTCTTCTAATTCTCTATAAAAAGAAATATGACCAAGAGTAGTTCGAATGTATATAGAACGGATTTCTTTTGTTATACTTCCTACTATTAGATAGTGCCCATAAATCTCATGATAAGTACCTAAAGATTCATATTGAACTTCGATGGGAACTTCTCTTGAACCAATGACACGTCGATCTCG